CAAAAAAATCGACACAATACACCTAGTCGATTGGAATTGAGAAAATTCTGCCCCTGTTGTTCCAAACATACGACTCATGGGGAGATAAAAAAATAAACGGAACAGTCAAAATGACATATTATAATATATTATAATATCTAAAGATAGATTCGAATCTAAATAAACCCATATATAAACAACCCAAATCCTATTTTTGAATTAGAATTTATTTTAAATCCGACCTAAATAGGATTTCTGGAAAAGTAATAAACAAACCATGGATAAATCCAAGCGACCCTTTCTTAAATCGAAGCGATTTTTTCGTAGACGTTTGCCCCCGATCCAATCGGGGGATCGAATTGATTATAGAAACATGAGTTTAATTAGTCGCTTTATTAGTGAACAAGGAAAAATATTGTCAAGACGCGTAAATAAATTGACCTTGAAACAACAACGATTAATTACTACTGCTATAAAACAAGCTCGTATTTTATCTTTGTTACCCTTTCTTAATAACGAGAAACAGTTTGAAAGAACTGAGTCGACTGCTCAAACAATAGGTCTTAGAACTAGAAAGAAATAGGTTTAGCTTACTTTTTAATCGACTAAAAATTTCAATTCGAACTGAACTTAGGTTGGCGTTGTGTTCGAAAAATAAGATAATCCAGATTTGATTCGTCAGTCATAATAAAAAAAGACGCGGGGACGAATAAATCATTTTTTTTTTTATTCTTTTGTTCATTTTGACAACTTTATCTTAATCTTATCCTATTTTATACTCCCTTCCCGGAGTTGATTCTCCGGGGAATTCCATTCAAATTACTCCAATGGATCCAATATTTCATTTGAAATCATATAAAGACAATTCCTATTTAATATAGCTATTTGTGCAAGTATTTTACGATTTAGAAGCAATTTACTTTTGTACAGATCGTTTATTAGTTTACTATAACTATAGGATACTCCTTTATTGCGAATTACTGCATTTATCCGAGTAATCCACAAACGACGAAAATCTCTCTTTTTCTTATCTCGATCGCGATGAGCCGAAATTAAAGCTCGTATTTTCTGTTGAGTAATAGTTCGAGTAAGTCTTGAATGAGCCCCCCGAAAACTTGATGCAAATAAACGAATTTTGTTTCTACGTCTCCGAGCTATATATCCTCGTCTAATTCTAGTCATTGAATAAATGAAACTTTGAGGAATAACTAATTGAGTTTCTGTCTATCAGTTATTCCCTTTCCCCTTACAGATTTTTTTATAACAAAACGGATTCTTCCGATATATAAAATAAAAATTCCAATGACTTTTGCTACTATAACCTTCCCAACCACAATTTTTTTCTGATTTCGAAGTGAACTGCCTAAAAATAATAAATTGATTGATATCTAGTATCAATAACTATAGTAAATATAGATATATATAGAATAAAGAATAAATAAAATAATTGAGTGGTTCCATCGTTTCTATGGTTACTTCTTAAACGGTGAGGTCCTCTCTATACACCGGAGCCTTTTCCTTCATTTAATGAATCTTATTTTTTTGGTAACTTGTACAGTTCACACCGTTATAGGGCTCTACCCATGAATTATCATTATCCAGTAATAGGTCTTTTACAATGAGATGCACCTATACAGTAACGGTATTTAATTCTGAAGGTTAGCTGGGTAGCTGATCCTGTTAGGCCGTTCTTGGAAGTATAAAATTTCTTCTGCTAAATAGGGTTTCCCCCGCTTAATGAATAACCCTTTTGTTATCAATGGGGAATTGTTTCTTACCTTATTGGATTTGCACCAACGGAAACCATAAATTTCATACACAATAGGTGGATAGAATAGATTTTAGCCAGTGAATGGAAAAATTTCATTTGCGTTTTTATTCTATTTAGCTATTTAGTACTGATCAGTCAGACGGATTACTACTGGTTGTTATTGGTTCCTTTCTTTTGCTCCAGCCCATGATCTAAACGAGTCGCACATACACCCTAGTACATGTTCCCCGGCGCTGAGGACATCCCCTAAGAGCGGGGGATTTTGTGACATTTCGTATTGGCTGTCTTGTGTTTCTAATAAGTTGTTTAATAGTTGGCATGCTGAATCGTATACAGACTGAACTGGTTTAGATCGCTCTTAACCAGATTCTTATGAATTCTTTCGATTTAATAGACTATTAAAGAATCGGGTAAGACGATAAGTAAAATATCAATCAAATCGTGGTTGTGAAATCTTTGATATTTTCATTCAACTGCTACAAGATCCACAATTCCGTGAGCTTGGGCTTCTGTTGCTGACATAAAAACATCCCGTTCCATGTCTTCGGATATAACCCAAAAAGATTTACCTGTTCTTTGGACATAAACCATTGTGATGGTTTCGCGCAGGTTCAGTAGTTCTTCCGCTTCCAGGACAAATTCTCCTGTTTGGGACTCATAAAAAGAACTCGCAGGTTGATGGATCATTACCCTGGTGATATTATAATATACAAAAGAAAAGGGTTTTGCAGAATGGAGTAAAGAGACTACCAAGAAAAAATAGAACCGTACAGGCAGTTTTTACGTATTGCATACGGCTCACGAATAGAATTTCCTATCAAAGATAAAATAGGATTTCTCATACATACCGAGATCGAAAATAGGTCCAATTACCACCTTTCTTTATTAGAGGAGTTCAAAATACTATGATGGTTCCGTTGCTTTATATATTTATTCCGTCTGTGATTCAGCAATCCCAAAGTTTCTTTTTGATGCGCTCAAATAAAATATGGAAAACTGTTTCATAAGATGAATTTATGCAGAGCTTTTCGGTGTGAAAAAGGTTTGTGACACTGAGATTCCGATAGATCAAAATAAATCAAATAATCGGAAATACTGAATATTTCAGACTGCTCTTTCGATACATAATTTAATGGTTTAAGAAAAAATTATCATATCGAATTCGAAGTGCCATGCTATTATTACTCAAGATTCTTAATTTCATAGGGCGAAGGCATAGACTTCTTTTTTATCTCAAATAAAAAACTCATTGGCGCCAAGCGTGAGGGAATGCTAGACGTTTGGTAATTTCTCCCCCGACCAGGACAAAAGATCCCATTGAAGCGGCTAATCCCATGCATATTGTATGTACATCGGGTGGCACAAATTGCATGGTATCATAAACGGCGATTCCGGGTATTACCCATCCGCCGGGGGAGTTTATAAATACATAAAGCTCTCTGTTACGATCCTCGATAGTGAGATATACCATAAGACCAATAAGTTGATTGGAAAGTTCGTTATCAACCTCTTGGCCTAAAAAAAGTAATCTTTCTCGATAAAGTCGGTTGATTCGGATAAAACTGTATCCCTTAGGAACCGTACATGCACCTTTTAATGCATACGGGTCAAAATAATTGTGCAAAAAAGACTCAATGTATAGATTTCGGCTCCTGCTCTTTTTTTAAAGTAAAATCTTTCTAACGAAGGAGCTTTTTCTTCTAGTTTTTGTTGTAAGAAAGAAAAGTTTGTAACCCTTTCACTAGAATTTCACTCTAATTCTAATATAGAAAAATAGAAAAAGTCATTAAATTTGTTGAATTAACTTAACTCCTCAATTGATGTATTCTTTCATCGAGATCCGCCCTAAATCACGATGTTATTTTCTTGTTCCTGAATGGGCCTCTTGAATTCTTTTAGGTTTATGCTCTACTCCAGGTAAAGATAGTTCCGATTGTGATTTGCACATATAGGACAAATAGGCCTACTACCATTTTTTTTACTACAAATTTTTGTTGAATCAATTTCATGCCTTCGGCCAAATTTGCGACACATTCAGCCTATTTTCCTTAATTGATTAACAGGGATTTTTTCTATTTTTCGTATAGGAAAAAAGAGAATTTCTAATGAGGTATCAATCAATAACCTAGTCAAATAGAAAAACTAGTAATACAAAATTTAGAATTCGAAATAGACACAGCAATCGTTGTTACATTACTAAGGTATTTTTTTTTTCTAAATGGAGCCTGGATAATTTGATTGGTCCAACCAAGTCAACCATAAATTATTCTAAATGGATAATATTAATCTGGATTCCCCTAAAATAGATCTAATTTCACTTCACGCTCCAATTTTTTGATAATCTTTCTTGGGCGAATCAGAGGATATCTCGATCGGGGGAGAGAGCGGGGAAATCCCGCATAACCCAATATATCTGACAAGTTACACTATATGTCAACCCAAGATGCATCTTCCTCTCCAGGGCTTCGAAATGGAACTTTTGGAACACCAATAGGCATTAAATGAAAAAAATGAAGTAATCTCTTTTACTTTGATGTGAAAACGTAATAGTGGGGGTAGTTTATTGTCTTCATAATAGTGGTCTTTATTTAGTTTACCATATCAAATTTGATCTATAGATTGGAAAAGCTCTTTGATAAAGGAAGTCAGAATGACTCACGACAAATTCTTAGAAATATACCCGTCGAATGATGAACAAGTATGGATTCATTTGCTCATACAAAACGCCCATTGCGTATTGATACTTATCGGGTATAGAATAGATCTGCTTCTCTTTGTTCCTATAAACAGAATTGTTATATTATTACCAATAAAAAGGGGGGGGTTTCTAGCATCATTATTTCCAATGCAATAAAGTTACATAGTGTCTATTTTTCTTTCATTAGGGGGTATTTCCATGGGTTTGCCTTGGTATCGTGTTCATACCGTCGTATTGAATGATCCTGGTCGGTTGCTTGCTGTCCATATAATGCATACGGCTCTAGTTGCTGGTTGGGCCGGGTCAATGGCGTTATATGAATTAGCAGTTTTTGATCCTTCTGATCCCGTTCTTGATCCAATGTGGAGACAGGGTATGTTTGTTATACCCTTCATGACACGTTTAGGAATAACTAATTCATGGGGCGGTTGGAGTATTACAGGCGGAACTGTAACAAATCCGGGTATTTGGAGTTACGAAGGAGTGGCCGGGGCACATATTATGTTTTCTGGGTTGTGCTTCTTGGCAGCTATTTGGCATTGGGTATATTGGGATCTAGAAATATTTTCGGATGAACGTACAGGAAAGCCTTCTTTGGATTTGCCCAAGATCTTTGGAATTCATTTATTTCTTTCAGGGGTGGCGTGCTTTGGTTTTGGCGTATTTCATGTAACAGGTTTGTATGGTCCTGGAATATGGGTATCCGATCCTTATGGATTAACTGGAAAAGTACAATCGGTAAACCCAGCATGGGGCGTGGAAGGTTTTGATCCTTTTGTTCCAGGAGGAATAGCCTCTCATCATATTGCCGCAGGCACTTTGGGCATATTAGCGGGCCTATTCCATCTGAGTGTCCGTCCGCCCCAACGTCTATACAAAGGATTACGTATGGGTAATATTGAAACTGTCCTTTCCAGTAGTATCGCTGCTGTCTTTTTTGCTGCTTTTGTTGTTGCGGGAACTATGTGGTATGGTTCTGCAACTACCCCAATCGAATTATTTGGTCCTACTCGTTATCAATGGGATCAGGGATACTTTCAGCAAGAAATATATCGAAGAGTCAGTGCTGGCCTAGCCGAAAATCAAAGTTTAACAGAAGTTTGGTCAAAAATTCCTGAAAAATTAGCATTTTATGATTACATCGGGAATAATCCGGCAAAAGGAGGACTATTCAGAGCAGGATCCATGGACAGTGGGGATGGAATAGCTGTTGGATGGTTAGGACACCCCGTCTTTAGAGATAAAGAAGGACGTGAACTTTTTGTCCGTCGTATGCCTACCTTTTTTGAAACATTTCCCGTTGTTTTGGTAGATGGAGACGGAATTGTTAGGGCTGACGTTCCTTTTAGAAGGGCAGAATCGAAGTATAGTGTTGAACAAGTAGGTGTAACTGTTGAGTTCTATGGCGGTGAACTTAATGGAGTCAGTTACAGCGATCCCGCTACTGTGAAAAAATATGCGAGACGCGCGCAATTGGGTGAAATTTTTGAATTAGATCGTGCTACTTTAAAATCTGATGGTGTTTTTCGTAGCAGTCCACGAGGTTGGTTTACTTTTGGACATGCATCGTTTGCTCTGCTCTTTTTCTTTGGACACATTTGGCATGGTGCTAGAACTCTGTTTAGAGATGTTTTTTCAGGTATTGACCCAGATTTGGATTCGCAAGTAGAATTTGGAGCATTCCAAAAACTAGGAGATCCTACTACAAGAAAACAAGCCGTCTAATACAACATTGTTGGTATATCTTTTGCTTCTTTAGTTATTTTCCTTTTACCTGAGGTATTAGCGAAATCCTAATTTGAATCACTACCATTTCTTTGACTCTTGTTTTTTTTTTTTATCTAGTAGATGATTCAAAATAAACAGGTATGAAAGTTATAATTGTAAACCACGATCGAACTTATGGAAGCATTGGTTTATACATTCCTCTTAGTCTCGACTCTCGGGATAATTTTTTTCGCTATCTTTTTTCGAGAACCGCCGAAAATTCAAACTAAAAAATGATTTTTGATTCTCTCAATTGAAGTAATGAGCCTCCCAAACTATGGAGGCTCATTACTTCAATTAGTCTCCGTGTTCCTCGAATGGATCTCGTAGTTGTTGAGCGGGTTGCCCAAAAGCGGTATATAGGGCGTACCCAGTAAAACTTACAAGTAAACCAGATACAGAGATGGCGACTAGGGTTGCTGTTTCCATTATTATAGAATTTCAAGATCACAATGAATCTATGATAAGATTCTTTATTTACAACAGAATAGTATACAAAGTCAACAGATCTCAATTATTACAATACGATTTATGGCTACACAAACCGTTGAGGAGAGCTCAAAAGCACGTCCAAAACAAACAGGTCTAGGGGGGTTGTTGAAACCGTTGAATTCGGAATATGGTAAAGTAGCTCCTGGATGGGGAACTACTCCTTTGATGGGTGTCGCAATGGCTCTTTTTGCAATATTCTTATCCATTATTTTGGAGATTTATAATTCTTCCGTTTTACTGGACGGAATTTCAATGAATTAGATCCAGAAGAATCTCGGCTTTATCAATAGTAAAGTAACTAATTTAGGGCTCAGATTTCTGCCCCATTATTTTTTGGTAGTTCGACCGCGAAATTTTTTTGTTTCTGTATTTCCGGAATATGAGTGTGTGACTTGTTAGAATTGATCCTAGTGCTAGTACAGAGAACCGATCTGTCATCTTGATAAAGATAGGTTTTTACCTCGTTGGATACTTATTCCACTAGTATTTGAAACACGAAATATATAAAAAAATCATGAAATAGTGGAACTATGATTTATATTGAATAGTTAGACCCCATGACCGGCCCCCAAACCATTTTCAAAGAATAATAAATTCGAAATGAAAAGATTTTTCTTCTTTTCAACTCCTATTTATGCTTATTTTAAGCACAAGGAGAACAGTTTCTTTGCTTTGGGTTTTGGGTCATTATTATATTATCGATATCTATTATCGATTCATTAAATAAGTGATGATCCAAGGGTTTTTACTCAGAGAAGCGTTGGGCTAAACTTGAAGTTTTTATTGAGAATCA